TTGATAATCATAATAATAACTATAGGTATACGAGGGAAAAAGAACCCCATTTTTCTAGTTCCTATGATGCACTTGGAGCTTATCGACAGAAAAGAATCAGTTTAGATAGTCCTTTGTGGCTCCGATGGAGACGAGATCAACGTGTCATTGGTTCAAGAGAAGTTCCCATCGAAGTTCAATATGAATCTTTAGGTACTTATCATGAGATTTATGGGCACTATCTAATAGTAGGAAGTATAACAAAAGAAATCCGTTCTATATACATTCGAACTACTCTTGGTCATATTTCTTTTTATAGAGAATTAGAAGAAGCCATACAGGGTTTTTGTCGAGCCTACTCATACGCTATCTAATCTAATTTCTTAGATTAGGCGATGTTTGTGCCTAGGGTAATTCAGGTCTCCCAAATTTCACTGGTATTCTAATTTCTGAATTTATGTGTGAATCAAGATTGAGGAAAGGAAGTTTTCGAATCATTGACTTGGGTCCATTGTCGAATCCTACTTAGCAGAAGAAATATAAGAGAAGAGGTACTTATGGCAGAACGGGCTGATCTGGTCTTTCACAATAAAGTGATAAATGGAACCGCTATGAAACGACTTATTAGCAGGTTAATCGATCATTTCGGAATGGCATATACATCACATATCCTGGATCAAGTAAAAACTTTGGGTTTCCAGCAAGCCACTGCTACATCTATTTCATTAGGAATTGATGATCTTTTAACAATCCCTTCGAAGGGATGGTTAGTCCAAGACGCCGAACAACAAAGTTTTATTTTAGAGAAACACCATCATTATGGGAATGTACACGCGGTAGAAAAATTACGTCAATCCATTGAGATATGGTATGCTACAAGTGAATATTTGAGACAAGAAATGAATCCTAATTTTCGTATGACTGATCCTTCTAATCCAGTACATCTAATGTCCTTTTCGGGAGCTAGAGGAAATGCATCTCAGATACATCAATTAGTGGGTATGAGAGGATTAATGTCGGATCCCCAAGGACAAATGATTGATTTACCCATTCAAAGCAATTTACGTGAAGGACTTTCTTTGACAGAATATATAATTTCCTGCTATGGAGCTCGCAAAGGAGTTGTAGATACTGCTGTACGAACATCAGATGCTGGATACCTCACACGTAGACTTGTTGAAGTAGTTCAACACATTATTATACGTAGAACAGATTGTGGTACTATCCGAGGTATTTCCGTGAGCCCTCAAAATGGTATGACAGAAAAAATTTTTGTCCAAACACTAATTGGTCGTGTATTAGCAGACGATATATATATTGGTTTGCGATGTCTTGCCACTCGAAATCAAGATATTGGGATTGGACTTATAAATCGATTCATAACCTTTCGAGCACAACCAATATATATTAGAACCCCCTTTACTTGCAGGAGTACATCTTGGATCTGCCAATTATGTTATGGTCGGAGTCCTACTCATGGTGACCTGGTCGAATTGGGAGAAGCTGTAGGTATTATTGCAGGTCAATCAATTGGGGAACCAGGGACTCAACTAACATTAAGAACTTTTCATACCGGTGGAGTATTCACAGGTGGTACTGCCGAGTATGTACGAGCTCCTTCTAATGGAAAAATAAAATTGAATGAGAATTTGGTTCATCCCACACGTACCCGTCATGGGCATCCCGCTTTTCTATGTTCTATGGACTTGTATGTAACTATTGAGAGTCGGGATATTCTACATAATGTAAATATTCCACTAAAGAGTTTGATTTTAGTTCAAAATAATCAATATGTAGAATCAGAACAAGTAATTGCTGAAATTCGTGCTGGAACGTCCACTTTTTATTTTAAAGAGAAGGTACGAAAACATATTTATTCTGAATCAGAGGGAGAAATGCACTGGAGTACTGATGTACACCATGCACCTGAATATACATATGGTAATGTTCATCTATTATTAAAAACAAGTCATTTATGGATATTAGCAGGAGGTTCGTGCAGATCTAGTATAGTGTCTTTTTCGCTCCACAAAGATCAAGATCAAATGAATCCTCATGCTTTTTCTGTCGAAGAAAAAAGATATATCTCTGATCTATCAATGACTAACGGTCGAGTAAGATATAAATTGTTAGATACTTCTGATAAAAAAGATAAGAAAATTCTTGACTATTCAACAAGACCTGATCAAACCATATATAATGGTCATTGGAATATTATATATCCTTCTATTATCCAAGGGAATTCTTATTTCTTGGCGAAAAAGCGAAGAAATAGATTCATCATCCCATTACAATATGATCAAAAACGAGAGAATGAACTAATACCCTGTTTTGGTATTTCAATTGAAATACCAAAACAGGGTATTTTACGTCGAAATAGTATTCTTGCTTTTTTTGATGATCCACGATACAGAAGAAATAATTCGGGAATTACTAAATATGGGACCGTAGAGGTCAATTCAATTATAAAAAAAGAGGATTTGATTGAGTATAGAGGATCAAAAGAATTTATTTCGAAATACCAAATGAAAGTAGATCGTTTTTTTTTTATTCTCGAGGAAGTGCATATTTTACCTGGATCTTCATTGATAATGGTCCAGAACAATAGTATCATTGGAGTAGATACACAACTCGCTTTAAATACAAGAAGTCGAGTAGGCGGATTAGTCCGCCTGGAGAGAAAAAAAAAAAATATTGAACTAAAAATATTTTCCGGAGATATTTATTTTCCTGGAGAGGCAGATAAGATATCTAGGCACAGCGGCATTTTTATACCACCGAAAACAAAAAAAAAAAATTCTAAGGAATCAAAAAAATTGAAAAATTGGATCTATGTCCAACGGATCACACCCACGAAGAAAAAGTATTTTGTTTCGGTTCGACCCGTAGTCACATATGAAATAACTGATGGCATAAATTTAGCAACACTTTTTCCTCAAGATCTCTTGCGGGAAAAGGATAATGTCCAACTTAGAGTTGTCAATTATATCCTTTATGGAAATGGCAAGTCAATTCGAGGAATTTTTCACACAAGTATTCAATTAGTTCGCACTTGTTTAATATTGAATTGGGATCCAGAACAAAATGGTTCTCCGAAAGAGATTCGTACTTCCTTTATTGAGGTAAAGGGAAATGATCTGATTCGAAATTTCATGAGAATTGAGTTAGTAAAGTCCAGCATTTCGTATATCGGAAAAAGATATGATAGGGCAAGTTCAGGATTGATTTCCGATAATGAATTAGATCGTACAAATATAAATCCTTTTTACTGCAAGGTTAGTATTCAATTACTTACACAACATCAAGGTACTATTGGTACATTGTTGAATCGAAATAAGGAATGCCAATCTTTGATAATTTTGTCATCATCCAATTGTTCTCGAATTGGTCCATTCAATGGTTCGAAATATAACATGATAAAAGAATCGGATCCCATAATCCCAATTAAGGATTTGTTGTGTCCTTTGGGGACTATTGTCCCTAAAATGGTAAATTTATATTCATTTTACCATTTAATAACTTATAATCAGATTTTGTTAAAGAAATATTTGCTACTTGGTAATTTTCAACAGACTTTCCAAGTACTTCAAGTACTTAAATACTGTTTAATAGATGAAAATAGGAGGATTTATAATCCCGATTCATGCAGTAACATCATTTTGAATCCATTCCATTTGAATTGGCATTTTCTCCATCACGATTATTGGGAAGAGACATCTACAATAATTAGCCTTGGACAATTTTTTTGTGAAAATATATGTCTATTCAAATACAAACCGCACATAAAAAAATCTGGGCAAATTATAATTGTTGATGTTGACGCTTTAATTATAAGATCCGCTAAGCCCTATTTAGCTACTCCAGGAGCAACTATTCATGGCCATTATGGTAAAATATTTTACGAAGGAGATACATTAGTTACATTTATATATGAAAAATCAAGATCTGGTGACATAACACAAGGTCTTCCAAAAGTGGAACAAATCTTAGAAGTACGTTCGATTGATTCAATATCAATGAACCTCGAAAGGAGAGTTGAAGGTTGGAACAAAGGTATACCAAAAATTTTTGGAATCCCCAGGGGATTCTTGATTCAAGCCGAGCTAACCATAGCTCAAAGTCGTATCTCTTTGGTTAATAAAATCCAAAGGGTTTATCGATCTCAGGGGGTACAGATCCATAATAGACATATAGAGATTATTGTACGTCAAGTAACATCAAAAGTGTTGGTTTCAGAAGATGGAATGTCTAATGTTTTTTCACCTGGGGAATTAATTGGATTGTTGCGAGCGGAACGAGTGGGGCGCGCTTTGGACGAAGCGATCTCTTATCGCGCAATCCTATTGGGAATAACAAGGACATCTTTGAATACTCAAAGTTTCATATCCGAAGCAAGTTTTCAAGAAACCGCTCGAGTTTTAGCAAAAGCTGCTCTACGAGGTCGTATTGATTGGTTGAAAGGCCTGAAAGAGAATGTTGTTCTAGGTGGAATTATACCTGTTGGTACAGGATTCAAAAAATTAGTGCACCATTCAAGTAAGGACAAAAACTTTTATTTGGAAATCAAAAGAAAGAATCTATTTGACTTGGAAATAAAAGATCTTTTGTTACACCATAGAGAATTATTTTGTTCTTATGTACCAAACAATTTCCATGAGACATTAGAACAATCATTTACGCGATTTCATGATTCCTAAGAGCGGATTCTTTTACTTTAACTATCTTTAACTATCTTTTAATTATCTGTTTTTAATTATCTGGTCTGGCTTTTCTTTTAACTTAACTATCTTGTTCTTGTTCGAATATTGATAAAAAATAAGTAATTAAAAGATATTAATGGTTTGTACTGTGTATTAAAGGTAAATTCCCGGCAGAAGGTTCCATCGGAACAATTACTTATTTCAAAGTACCTCGTCTCTTTGTTAAAGTTAAAAAAAAAAACAAAAAGGAAGTGTGGGAAAAATGACAAGAAGATATTGGAACATTAATTTAGAAGAGATGATGGAGGCTGGAGTTCATTTTGGTCATGGTACTAAGAAATGGAATCCTAGAATGGCCCCTTACATCTCTGCAAAGCGTAAAGGTATTCATATTATAAATCTCACTGGAACTGCTCGTTTTTTATCAGAAGCCTCTGATTTAGTTTTTGATGCGGCAAGTAGGGGAAGAACCTTCTTAATTGTTGGTACCAAAAATAAAGCAGCAGATTCAGTAGCATCGGCTGCAATAAGAGCCCGGTGTCATTATGTTAATAAAAAATGGCTTGGTGGTATGTTAACAAATTGGTCTACTACGGAAACGAGACTTCAAAAGATCAGGGATTTAAGAGCAGAACAAAAGATGGGTAAACTCAACCATCTTCCCAAAAGAGATGCGGCAATATTGAAGAGAAAATTATTTACCTTGCAAACATATCTCGGCGGTATCAAATATATGACGAGGTTGCCTGATATTGTGATCATCGTTGATCAGCAAGAAGAATATACGGCTCTTCGAGAGTGTGTAATTTTGGGTATTCCGACGATTTGTTTAATCGATACAAATTGTGACCCGGATCTCGCGGATATTTCGATTCCATCCAACGATGATGCTATAGCTTCAATCCGATTGGTTCTTAACAAATTAGTATCCGCAATTTGTGAGGGCCGCTCTAGCTATATAATAAATCCTTGATTATGATTAAGGGGGTATTTTTTGGATTCGGTTACTATTCTTGAATTAAATAAAAAAAAAGCAAAAAGGTAAGTGCGGGCATATTGATAATATGTTATTATATTACGTGATTTCTTGGTATCCTATGTAAATTCTTGATATCTTAAATATACAATTAATGAATACGATTTTTGATTCATATTGGTGAGTTGAAAAAGAGATAGAGATGGTTGAATCAAAATAATTTCTTTTTTTAAGTTCAATTTCTGCTAGAGGACAATATGAATGTTATACCATGTTCCATTAAAACACTCAAAGGGTTATACGATATATCGGGTGTAGAGGTAGGCCAACATTTATATTGGCAAATAGGAGGTTTACAAATCCATGCACAAGTACTTATCACTTCTTGGGTAGTAATTGCTATCTTATTAGGTTCAGTCATTATAGCTGTTCGGAATCCACAAACCATTCCGACCAACGGTCAGAATTTTTTTGAATATATCCTTGAATTTATTCGAGACTTAAGCAAAACCCAGATTGGAGAAGAATATGGCCCTTGGGTTCCCTTTATTGGAACTATGTTCCTCTTTATTTTTGTTTCTAACTGGTCAGGTGCTCTTTTACCTTGGAAAATTATACAGTTACCTCATGGAGAATTAGCTGCACCCACGAATGATATAAATACTACTGTTGCTTTAGCTTTACTCACGTCCGTCGCATATTTTTATGCGGGTCTTAGCAAAAAAGGATTGGGTTATTTTGGGAAATACATTCAACCAACCCCCATCCTTTTACCAATTAACATCCTAGAAGATTTCACAAAACCTTTATCTCTTAGTTTTCGACTTTTCGGAAATATATTAGCTGATGAATTAGTAGTTGTTGTTCTTGTTTCTTTAGTCCCTTCAGTAGTTCCTATACCTGTCATGTTTCTTGGATTATTTACAAGTGGTATTCAAGCTCTTATTTTTGCAACCTTAGCCGCGGCTTATATAGGTGAATCCATGGAAGGTCATCATTAACTAGCTTTTCAAATAGTCTTTTTTTTAATTCTATTATTAAGCAAGCTTATCCCACATGATAATCCAATTGGATGGGTAAGATAATAGTGTATGATTCCATCATCTAGAATTGTAGGAGAAAAGATAGACAATATTCCAACAGAATTCTAAAAAAAAAGAAGGGCTGGGGAGGTTATAGTTAGAGTATAATATATGTAATAATGTCTATAGAAACCCCCGTCTATTTTTCTAGGAATTATTCTATTCCAGAATCAATTAAAAAAAATTAGGATGGTTTACATTATGGAAAAAAAGAATGGATATGTGATATTAGAATCACATTAAATATTCTTTAGTTATATGATATGAGATAAGTCTATCCATAATATCGCTATATTACATAACTATATAATATTTATTTTTTTTTTTATAGTATTGTTTATTTATTTATTATAGTATTGTAAGGCTAGAATTTCTATTTTTCCTAATTACAACCAATCCTATAATCATAATCTGGATCCTCATTATTCATATTTATTTGTTATGTTATATATGAACAATATAACAATATACAACATAAACAATATACAACATAAAATAAATATATATATATTTATTATTATTATCTTATCCTTATCCGGTTTAATTCAAATTGAAATTAGATTCAATTCATTATATATTTCTTATTTATATATTTATTTATATATATATTATTTTTATATATATATTATTTATTATTCTTAATTCCTTAATTCTTATATTTTTATATTAAAATATTAATATTAAAAATTTTTGTTATTATTTTATTTATTATTATTTGATAATATGTATAATATACAATACAAATTACAAATAATATAATTTATTATAATTATAATATAATTATATTTTAATAATTAGTAACTAATTGGTAGTTAATTACTTTATTAATATAACTAATTAAGTATTTAATAATTAATAATTATTAGTTAATAAAATTAAATATAGTTAATAAAATTAAATAAATAATTAATAAATTAAATAAATAATTAATAAATAAATTTTTAATTTAAGTTAAGATATTAATAATTAATATCTATTGGTACTTTTTTATTACATAATATGTATTACATATTAACTTTTTTATTACTATTACATATTAATATATATATTTTTTAATTTTATTATATTAATTTTTATTTATATTGGATTAATTTGGTATTAAATTAATTTGATAATTTGATTGATATTGATTGCAGCTCACACTGCATTTAGATAGATTTCAATATCAGTCCTTCTCTTCTAGCAATTTTTTTTTAAATGAAAAAATAAATAAACTTAACAATAGTGTAGTGTAGTAAAGAACGAAGAATTAAATGAAAGAATGGTTCGAAACAAAGAAATACAATAGTTACAACTGTATGCATATGGATTTACAAAAACTCTATGATAGTTAAAAACTAAAAACGAGATAGTTCTGACGATTTCGTTTTTTAATTTAGTAATTAATATTATTATTTAATTTAAACTTGTGGATCTTAATTAAAAAAGTCATAATTGATTGGTTGATTGTATCATTAACCATTTCTTCTTTTTTGTTTTGTGTGAGGAACTTACCATGAATCCACTGATTTCTGCCGCTTCCGTTATTGCTGCTGGATTGGCCGTGGGACTTGCTTCTATTGGACCTGGAGTTGGTCAAGGTACTGCTGCAGGCCAAGCTGTAGAAGGTATTGCGAGACAACCGGAAGCAGAGGGTAAAATACGAGGTACTTTATTGCTTAGTCTAGCTTTTATGGAAGCTTTAACAATTTACGGACTGGTTGTGGCATTAGCACTTTTATTTGCGAATCCTTTTGTTTAATCCTCAAAATATAAAAAAAGTCTCTAAGATACTTTTTTCTTATTAACTATTAACTTGGAATTTTCCTTTGCTTCTTAGAATTATATTAACACGTTACTAAAAAATTACTTATTTATTGAGACAATACCTAGGAAGGGTTAATTTGAAGATGAGGAATTACCGCATTCACTTGCTTTCTTCCTTTCTGTCTTTAGCTTAATACAATAGAAAACTTTTTTATTTTCATTGTCATTGTTTGGAAGTGTTTCAACAAATGAAATATTTTTCAATTGATATCAGATCTAAAACCTAAGTTTAAAGTCTAAGTAAAGTATCTTATTAGAAAATTTTTTAAAATAAAATGTAAAAAAATTTAAATAAAACAAATGAAATTACTAGATTTCTTTTATTCTCATTAAATAAATAAAGTGGAAATAAAAAAAAAGAAATCGATCAAAAAAAAGGGCGATCGGAGTGATACAAAAAGAACTCTGTTCTTTGTTAGTCCTATCCAAAAGAAAAGAAAAGAGAGGAGAATATATGAAAAATGTAATTGATTCTTTCGTTTACTTGGGCCACTGGCCATACGCCGGAAGTTTCGGGTTTAATACCGATATTTTAGCAACAAATCCAATAAATCTAAGTGTAGTACTTGGTGTATTGATTTATTTTGGAAAGGGAGTGTGTGCGAGTTGTTTATTTCAAGAATAGGATGGATCCATCCATCTGCACTTATGGTATTTATAAGGGATAGGGGAAATAGTAAAAAAGTGCACGATCTCGACGAATTTCTTCTGAATAAATTAAGAAATTATATGCAAGAACCATAGCATTTCGTGATTTATTGGTAAATCCACTTTGATTCTCTATCAACCAATAATGCGAGACCTTTAACATGGTTAAAGCTAAATTGTTTAAAGTCCGGACAAAACATGGTATTCTTTCTACCACTACGTTAGTAACCAAATAGTTCAAAAAAAATTGGTAATTTATTTGATTTTGATATATAACACTCATATCAATAAATAAATTGAAACTATTTACGAGATAAAAAAAGGAACTTTGTTTATCTAATGCCGAATCGACGACCTATGTATAAAAAAGAGGAATTTTTGGACTTGAAGAAACAAAAATATAATATAATTATTATTATTTTAATTTTTATAATCATATTTCCTTTTTTCATTCAAAAAAATGAAAAAAAAAAGTAAAAATAAAAAAAACAACTTTGCTGACAATTTTAGATTTTGATCTGGTCTAGTCGGAAGAGTCTTCCTAATATTCTGGTTTTTTATTTTATAAGTTTTGATATGTTTAACTACAAACAGAAAAGAGAAGGTAGGCTCATTACATTAAAAAAGCTATGGGAATACTCATACCATAAATAAATAATTGAGCGTGAGAGCCAAATGAATCGAAAGATTCATGTTTGGTTCGGGAAGAGATCATGGAAGTTGTGAAATTAATGGTAAGATAATCTACTTTCATTAAATGATTTATTAGATAATCGAAAACAGAGGATTTTAAGTACTATTCGAAATTC